AACTCAATTTTTAACTTAACCCCCCTACCAGAGCACATCTCTCTCTAGAGAGGACCCCCCCCCTTCCCCCCCCAGAGGGGTGTGCTATGTATAATCGTGCATATTTTTATGTGCCCCATACATTATGGTTCAGTAATACATTCTATATATGTACTATACCCATATATATGTAGACGGACATGCGTCTCTCCAGCCACATTTCTCCCAGCGCACATTAACATGCATGCTCTAGGACCAGCCAGAAATATCACCTATTCACGACCCAGCACATTCAAGTCACCTAACCAGTGAATGATCTACGGACATAAACTTAATACCATAGTTCTTCCTCATTTGGTTATGCTCGACGTATCAGATGGATTTATTGATCGTACACCTCACGAGAGATCAGCAACCCCTGCCCGTAATGTCCTACGTGACTAGCTTCAGGCCCATTCATTCCCCCTAAACCCTCGCCCCTCTTGCTCTTTTGCGCCTCTGGTTCCTATATCAGGGCCATCCCTAACTTACTCCCTATACCTATGCTCTTCACGAGGCATCTGGTCGGAGAATACCCACCATTTTAGTCCGTGATCGCGGCATCTTATCTCTTCTCTGCTATTGGTTCCCTTTTTTTCTGGGGCTTCTTCACAGCTGGCATTTCCAGTGCCGTTGCGGAGTGCACACAATCTAGGTCTGGACATCTCCTGGTTTGCGTCCTATTCTAGACCTCAGGCGTCCCTCGATGAGACGGTTTGCGTATATGGGGAATCATTTTGACACTGATGCACTTTGGATCGCATTTGGTAATGGCTCTTCCACCCCGCCCAAACATGGTGCTATTTAGTGAATGCTTGACGGGCATATTTTTGCAAATTTTCACTTCCTCTATTTTTCTAACAAAACTAGGAGGTTTTCCTAATTTTTTTTCGTTCATCAACAAACGTTTTACAAAAAAATTTATTTGCATTTAAAACAGCGCTAGGGTTCCCTTAACACTGTTCAAAAACGTTTGCATTCATATACATACATTTATTACACACCAAATTTATTAGAGAAACTCCACTACCAAAACCAACCATCACAAACAAACTTTTTTTTTCACTTTCACAACCCTGGCCAAACCGGCCAAAACAAACTATCACCCCCAGCTCCCATAGCTTAGCCCAAAGCATGGCTCTGAAGATGCCAAGACGGTGACCACACCCCCCCCTGGGAGCAAAAGACTTAGTCCTAACCTTACAGTTAGTTTCTACCAGACATATACATGCAAGTATCCGCACTCCAGTGTAAATGCCCTAACACTCTCTCACCAAGATACAAGGAGCAGGTATCAGGCGCACCCCAGACTGTAGCCCAAAACGCCTTGCTAAGCCACACCCCCACGGGTATTCAGCAGTAATTAACATTAAGCAATAAGTGAAAACTTGACTTAGTCATGGTACAAACCAAGGGTCGGTAAATCTTGTGCCAGCCACCGCGGCCATACAAGAGACCCAAATTAACTGTCCACCCGGCGTAAAGAGTGGCAAGATGTTATCCTCCCAACTAGAATCAAAATGCAACTAAGCTGTCATAAGCCCAGGATGCACCCAAACCCGCCCCTAAAGATCCTAGCACTCACGATCAATTTCAACCCACGAAAGCTAGGGCACAAACTGGGATTAGATACCCCACTATGCCTAGCCCTAAATCTAGATACTTCCTCCACCAAAGTATTCGCCCGAGAACTACGAGCACAAACGCTTAAAACTCTAAGGACTTGGCGGTGTCCCAAACCCACCTAGAGGAGCCTGTTCTATAACCGATAACCCACGATGCACCCAACCACCCCTCGCCAACACAGCCTACATACCGCCGTCGCCAGCTCACCTCCCTTGAGAGTCCCACAGTGAGCCCAATAGTCCTCTTTCCACTAGCAAGACAGGTCAAGGTATAGCTCATGGGGTGGAAGAAATGGGCTACATTTCCTAAAATAGAACACACGGAATAGGGGCGTGAAACCGCCCCTAGAAGGAGGATTTAGCAGTAAAACTGAACAATAGAGTCAGCTTTAAACCGGCTCTGGGACACGTACATACCGCCCGTCACCCTCTTCACAGGCCCGCCCGCCCACATAAATAATCAACTCCACAATAAGCCAAAGACGAGGTAAGTCGTAACAAGGTAAGTGTACCGGAAGGTGCACTTAGAACATCGAGGCGTAGCTATAACTTAAAGTATTCAGCTTACACCTGAAAGATATCTATTACACTAGATCGTCTCGATGCCTACTCTAGCCCAACCAACACCACACCTCCATCAAAAACCCACTACTAAACTAAACCAAAACATTCTACCCCAACCTAGTATAGGCGATAGAAAAGACTCTTCGGCGCAATAGAGTGAACCGTACCGTAAGGGAAAGATGAAATAATAGTGAAACCCCAAGCAACAAACAGCAAAGACCAACCCTTGTACCTTTTGCACCATGATTTAGCAAGAACAACCAAGCAAAATGAATTAAAGCTTGCCTCCCCGAAACCCAAGCGAGCTACTTACAGGCAGCCCATCACCCGGGGCAAACCCGTCTCTGTCGCAAAAGAGTGGGACGACCTGTCAGTAGAGGTGAAAAGCCTATCGAGCTGGGTGATAGCTGGTTGCCTGCCAAACGAATCTAAGTTCTCCCTTAATTCTTCCTCCAGGACACATTAACCTCCTTGTAATGAAATTAAGAGCTACTCAAAGGAGGGACAGCTCCTTTGACAAAGAATACAACCTCCCCTAGCGGATAACTACCACCCCCTTCTCCCTTGTGGGCCTTAAAGCAGCCACCAACAAAGAATGCGTCAAAGCTCGTACCTCTAAAAATCCAGAAACACGCACGACTCCCTTACTTACAGTAGGCCAACCTATGACAATAGAAGAATTAATGCTAGAATGAGTAACCTGAGGGCCCCCCTCCAAAAGCGTAAACTTACATCAATACATTATTAACAGACCACTTATACCCCCACTCCAACAAGAACACATATTCCTCCCCCTGTTAAACCCACCCAGGAACGCACACTGGACGATTAAAATCTGCAAAAGGAACTCGGCAAACCCCAAGGCCCGACTGTTTACCAAAAACATAGCCTTCAGCCAACAACAAGTATTGAAGGTGATGCCTGCCCAGTGACATCAAAGTTCAACGGCCGCGGTATCCTAACCGTGCAAAGGTAGCGCAATCAATTGTCCCATAAATCGAGACTTGTATGAATGGCTAAACGAGGTCTTAACTGTCTCCTGCAGATAATCGGTGAAATTGATACTCTCGTGCAAAAGCGAGAATGTGAACATAAGACGAGAAGACCCTGTGGAACTTAAAAATCAACGGCCACCTAACTAAGTACTCCCCCATACGGGCCCACCCGCCATCATTAGCGCCTGGCCAGTATTTTTCGGTTGGGGCGACCTTGGAGAAAAAAAAATCCTCCAAATAACCCAGGCCACAGCCCTTCACTAAGAGCTACAACTCAAAGTACTAAAAGTCACTAGACCCAATACAATTGACCAATGGACCAAGCTACCCCAGGGATAACAGCGCAATCCCCTCCAAGAGCCCATATCGACAAGGGGGTTTACGACCTCGATGTTGGATCAGGACAACCTAATGGTGCAGCCGCTATTAAGGGTTCGTTTGTTCAACGATTAACAGTCCTACGTGATCTGAGTTCAGACCGGAGCAATCCAGGTCGGTTTCTATCTATGAGACACCTCTTCTAGTACGAAAGGACCGAAGAAGTAGGGCCAATACCACAAGCACGCCCTCCCTCTAAGTAGTGAACCCAACTCAACTACCAAGAGGTTAATACCCCACAGTATCATCCAAGAAAAGGATGCCGCTAGCGTGGCAGAGCTTGGCAAATGCAAAAGGCTTAAGCCCTTTAACCAGAGGTTCAAGTCCTCTCCCTAGCTTTTTTCCCAACCACGATGTGACTAACCACAACAAACCACCTCATCATGACCCTCTCCTATATCCTTCCTGTCCTAATTGCCGTAGCCTTTTTAACCTTAGTAGAACGCAAAGTTCTCAGCTATATACAATCCCGAAAGGGGCCAAACGTTGTAGGACCTTTCGGATTACTCCAGCCAATCGCAGATGGAGTCAAGCTATTCACTAAAGAACCTATCCGCCCATCCACCTCATCACCCCTTTTATTCATTATAACCCCCATCCTAGCCCTCCTCCTAGCCCTCACCATCTGAATCCCCCTTCCACTACCATTCTCCCTCACAGACTTGAACCTAGGCCTCTTATTCCTTCTAGCCATGTCAAGCCTAGCTGTATACTCCCTCCTCTGATCAGGGTGAGCCTCAAACTCTAAATACGCCCTAATGGGCGCACTACGAGCAGTTGCGCAAACCATCTCATATGAAGTTACCCTAGCTATCATCCTATTATCCGTAATCATTTTCAGCGGGAACTATACCCTTAGCACCCTAGCCATTACCCAGGAACCCCTCTACCTCATTTTTTCCTCATGACCCCTAGCAATAATATGATATATCTCCACCCTTGCTGAAACAAACCGAGCTCCCTTCGACCTCACAGAAGGGGAATCAGAACTCGTATCAGGATTCAACGTCGAATATGCCGCAGGCCCTTTTACCCTCTTCTTCCTAGCTGAATACGCCAACATCATATTGATAAACACACTAACTGCCATCCTATTCCTAAACCCAAGCGCATTAAACCTCTCACCAGAGTTATTCCCAATCACATTAGCTGCAAAAGTGCTACTCCTATCGTCTGGATTCCTATGAGTCCGCGCATCATATCCACGATTCCGCTACGACCAGCTAATGCACCTCTTATGAAAAAACTTCCTGCCCCTAACACTAGCCCTATGCCTCTGGCACACCAGCATACCAATCTGCTATGCTGGCCTACCTCCTTCCCTAAGGAAATGTGCCTGAATCTAAAGGGTCACTATGATAAAGTGAACATAGAGGTACAACAGTCCTCTCATTTCCTAACAAATTTAGAAAAGCAGGAATCGAACCTGCACAAAAGAGATCAAAGCTCTTCATACTCCCCTTATATTATTTTCTAGTAAGGTCAGCTAACAAAGCTATCGGGCCCATACCCCGAAAATGATGGTTCAACCCCCTCCCCTACTAATGAACCCACATGCAAAATTAATCACAATTTTAAGTCTTCTCGTGGGGACAACCATTACAATTTCAAGCAACCACTGAATGATGGCCTGAACAGGCCTAGAAATCAACACCCTGGCTATCATCCCCCTTATCGCCAAATCCCACCACCCGCGAGCAATTGAAGCCACCATCAAATATTTCCTAACACAATCAGCTGCATCCGCCCTAGTTCTCTTCTCGAGCATAATTAATGCCTGACTTACTGGACAATGAGATATTACACAACTAAATCACCCCCTCCCATGCCTTATGCTAACAACAGCAATCGCAATCAAACTTGGCTTAGCTCCATTTCACTTCTGATTTCCAGAAGTACTTCAAGGATCACACCTGACCACCGCCCTGCTACTCTCAACACTAATAAAATTCCCCCCACTCACACTTCTTCTAATAACATCAAAATCACTAAACCCCACCCTACTCACTACCCTAGCCATCACCTCGATAACATTAGGGGGTTGAATGGGCCTTAACCAAACACAGACACGAAAAATCCTAGCCTTCTCATCTATCTCCCACTTAGGGTGAATAGCCCTAGTCATTATCTACAACCCCAAACTTAGCCTACTAGCCTTCCTCCTCTATACAGTAATAACAACAGCCGTATTCCTATCACTTAACAAAATCAAGGTCCTAAAACTATCAGCCATACTAATCTCATGAACAAAGACCCCTACCCTGAACGCAGCACTAATACTCACACTACTCTCCCTAGCAGGCCTTCCCCCACTAACTGGTTTCTCGCCTAAATGACTTATTATTCAAGAACTTACCAAACAAGAAATAACCCCTGCTGCTACAATCGCCGCCATACTATCACTTCTTGGCCTATTCTTCTACCTTCGCCTCGCATACCACTCAACAATCACCCTCCCACCTAACTCCTCGAACCACATAAAGATATGATACACTCGTAAAACACCAAGCACCCTCACTGCCACCCTCACTTCATTATCAATCTCCCTTCTACCCCTCTCCCCCATGATCCTTACCATGACCTAGAAACTTAGGATAACCCAACCCCTCAAACCGGAGGCCTTCAAAGCCTCAAATAAGAGTTAAACCCTCTTAGTTTCTGCAGAGCTAAGACCAACAGGACATTAACCTGTATCTCCTGAATGCAAATCAGACGCTTTGATTAAGCTAAAGCCTTACCTAGGCAGATGGGTCTCGATCCCATGTAATTCTAGTTAACAGCTAAATGCCTCACCTCCTGGCTCCTGCCTACAAAGACCCCGGCACATCTTAACGTGCATCATTGAGCTTGCAACTCAACATGAATTTCACCACGAGATCGATAAGAAGAGGAATTGAACCTCTGTAAAAAGGACTACAGCCTAACGCTTACAACACTCAGCCATCTTACCTGTGACCTTCATCAACCGATGACTATTCTCAACTAACCACAAAGACATTGGCACCCTCTACTTAATTTTTGGCGCATGAGCAGGCATAGTAGGTACCGCACTAAGCCTGCTAATTCGTGCAGAACTCGGCCAACCAGGAACCTTATTAGGAGACGACCAAATCTATAACGTAATTGTCACGGCCCATGCCTTCGTCATGATCTTCTTCATAGTAATGCCAATCATAATCGGCGGCTTTGGGAACTGACTAGTCCCCCTCATAATTGGCGCACCTGACATAGCATTCCCACGAATAAACAACATAAGCTTCTGACTCCTCCCTCCATCCTTTCTCCTCCTGCTAGCCTCATCCACCGTAGAAGCTGGAGCTGGGACAGGGTGGACCGTCTACCCACCCCTAGCAGGCAATCTAGCCCATGCTGGTGCTTCAGTGGACCTGGCCATCTTCTCCCTCCATCTAGCAGGCATTTCCTCTATCCTGGGAGCAATTAACTTTATTACCACTGCCATCAACATAAAACCCCCAGCCCTCTCACAATACCAAACCCCTCTGTTTGTATGATCAGTCCTCATCACCGCCATCCTACTCCTACTATCCCTACCAGTCCTGGCAGCTGGCATCACCATGCTCCTCACCGACCGTAACCTTAACACTACATTCTTCGACCCAGCTGGGGGTGGAGACCCAGTCCTATATCAACACCTCTTTTGATTCTTCGGCCACCCAGAAGTCTATATTCTTATTCTCCCTGGCTTCGGAATCATCTCTCACGTAGTGGCATACTACGCCGGCAAAAAGGAACCATTCGGCTACATAGGAATAGTGTGAGCAATATTATCAATCGGATTCCTCGGCTTCATCGTATGGGCCCACCACATATTTACAGTCGGCATGGACGTAGACACCCGAGCTTACTTCACGTCCGCCACTATAATCATTGCCATCCCAACTGGCATTAAAGTCTTCAGCTGACTTGCCACCCTACACGGAGGCACAATCAAATGAGACCCCCCTATATTATGAGCCCTAGGATTTATCTTCCTATTCACTATCGGCGGCCTGACAGGAATTGTCCTTGCAAACTCCTCATTAGACATTGCCCTACACGACACATACTATGTAGTAGCCCATTTCCACTACGTTCTTTCTATAGGAGCAGTCTTTGCCATTCTAGCCGGATTCACCCACTGATTCCCCCTATTTACAGGCTTCACCCTTCACTCCACATGAACTAAAGCCCACTTCGGAGTGATATTCACAGGGGTAAACTTGACCTTCTTCCCACAACACTTCCTAGGCCTAGCGGGCATGCCCCGTCGATACTCTGACTACCCAGATGCCTACGCACTATGAAACACCTTATCCTCCATCGGCTCCCTAATCTCAATAACAGCCGTAATCATGCTAATATTCATTATCTGAGAAGCTTTCTCCTCAAAACGCAAAGTCTTACAGCCTGAACTGACCGCCACCAACATTGAGTGAATCCACGGCTGCCCGCCCCCATATCACACCTTCGAAGAACCAGCTTTCGTCCAAGTCCAAGAAAGGAAGGAATCGAACCTTCACATGCTGGTTTCAAGCCAACCGCATCAAACCGTTAATGCTTCTTTCTTCATGAGACGTTAGTAAACCAATTACATAGCCTTGTCAGGACTAAATCACAGGTGCAATCCCTGTACCTCTCACATGGCCAACCACTCACAACTAGGATTCCAGGACGCCTCCTCCCCAATCATAGAAGAATTAGTCGAATTTCATGACCACGCTCTTATAGTAGCACTAGCCATCTGCAGCCTCGTACTCTACCTCTTAACCCTCATACTAATAGAAAAACTATCATCAAACACTGTCGACGCCCAAGAAGTTGAACTAATCTGAACTATCCTACCAGCCATCGTACTAATTCTTCTTGCCCTCCCCTCCCTACAAATCCTCTACATAATAGACGAAATTGATGAGCCAGACCTCACCCTAAAAGCAATCGGCCATCAATGATATTGAACCTACGAATACACAGACTTCAAAGACCTATCATTCGACTCATACATAATCCCAACCACAGACCTACCCCAAGGACACTTCCGACTACTAGAAGTTGATCACCGCATTGTAGTCCCTATAGAATCCCCCATCCGAGTTATCGTCACTGCCGACGACGTACTCCACTCTTGAGCAGTGCCCACCCTCGGAGTTAAAACAGACGCAATCCCAGGCCGACTTAACCAAACTTCCTTCATTACCACTCGGCCTGGGATTTTTTACGGACAGTGCTCAGAAATCTGCGGGGCTAACCACAGCTACATGCCTATCGTAGTAGAATCCACTCCCCTCAAGCACTTTGAAGCCTGATCCACCCTGTTATCATCTTAACCATTAAGAAGCTATGAATCAGCGCTAGCCTTTTAAGCTGGAGAAAGAGGCCCACCCATCCTCCTTAATGGCATGCCTCAACTAAACCCGAATCCATGATTCACCATCTTCCTATTAACATGATTAACCCTCTCTCTGCTTATTCAACCAAAACTGTTATCATTTACCCCAACAAACCCCCCATCAAACAAAGCCCTAGCAACTAAAACCACCCCATGAACCTGACCATGAACCTAAGCTTCTTCGACCAATTTTCAAGCCCGTATCTTCTAGGAATTCCACTAATCCCCTTGTCCCTCCTATTCCCCGCTCTCCTTTTACCAACCCCAGACAAACACTGAATCACCAACCGCCTATCAACCCTCCAACTTTGACTCACCCACCTAATCACAAAGCAGCTAATAATTCCCCTAAACAAGGCAGGCCACAAATGAGCAATACTACTCACTTCACTAATAATTATACTCCTTACAATCAACCTCCTGGGTCTATTACCCTACACCTTCACCCCAACCACCCAGCTATCTATAAACATAGCCCTAGCTCTTCCCCTGTGACTAGCTACCGTACTAATCGGCCTGCGAAACCAACCATCAATCTCCCTAGGCCACCTCCTCCCAGAAGGAACCCCCACACCACTAATTCCAGCACTAATCATCATCGAAACAACCAGCCTACTTATTCGCCCACTAGCCCTAGGCGTCCGCCTAACTGCAAACCTCACAGCAGGCCATTTACTCATCCAACTCATCTCCACCGCCACTGCAGTTTTACTGCCCACAATACCTGTAATCTCCACTCTCACCTTCACAATCCTTCTCCTGCTCACCATACTAGAAGTAGCAGTAGCCATAATCCAAGCTTACGTGTTCACACTCTTACTAAGCCTATACTTACAAGAAAATATTTAATGACCCACCAAGCCCATTCCTACCACATAGTCGACCCAAGCCCCTGACCTATCCTCGGAGCAGCCACAGCTCTCCTAACCACATCAGGCCTAATCATATGATTCCACTACAACTCCTTCACTTTACTAGCCACAGGCCTTACCTCCATGCTACTAGTCATACTCCAATGATGACGAGACGTAGTACGTGAAAGCACTTTCCAAGGCCACCACACCCCAACCGTCCAAAAAGGCCTACGATATGGAATAGTCCTTTTCATCACATCAGAAGTCTTTTTCTTCCTAGGCTTCTTCTGAGCATTCTTCCACTCAAGCCTAGTCCCCACCCCTGAATTAGGAGGACACTGACCCCCAACAGGAATCAAACCCTTAAACCCCCTAGAAGTCCCCCTCCTAAACACAGCAATCCTCTTAGCCTCAGGCGTCACTGTAACATGAGCTCACCATAGCATCATAGAAGCCAACCGAAAACAAGCTATCCACGCATTAACCCTAACCGTCCTCCTAGGGCTCTACTTTACAGCCCTCCAGGCAATAGAATATCACGAAGCCCCATTCTCAATCGCCGACAGTGTTTACGGCTCTACCTTCTTTGTCGCCACAGGGTTCCACGGCCTACACGTAATAATCGGATCTTCCTTCCTAACGGTCTGCCTACTCCGACTGATCAAATTCCATTTCACACCAAGCCACCATTTCGGGTTCGAGGCCGCAGCCTGATACTGACACTTTGTAGACGTCATCTGATTATTTCTTTACATAACAATCTACTGATGAGGATCCTGCTCTTCTAGTATACTAATTACAATTGACTTCCAATCTCTAAAATCTGGCACTAATCCAGAGAAGAGCAATGAACACACTCACATTTATACTCATCCTCTCCCTCACACTAAGCTCAGCACTAACCCTACTGAATGCCTGACTCGCCCAAGCAAACCCTGACTCAGAAAAACTATCCCCATACGAATGTGGCTTCGACCCCCTAGGATCTGCTCGACTCCCATTCTCAATCCGATTCTTCCTCAGTAGCCATCCTGTTCCTACTCTTCGACCTAGAAATCGCACTCCTTCTCCCCTTACCGTGGGCAATCCAACTCCAATCTCCCCTAATCACACTCACCTGAACCACCATCATCATCGCACTACTCACACTCGGCCTCATTTATGAATGAATACAAGGAGGCCTAGAATGAGCAGAATAACAGGAAGTTAGTCTAACCCAAGACAGCTGGTTTCGGCCTAGCAGATTATAGCATAGCCCTATAACTTCCTCATGTCACTCTCCCACCTCAGCTTTTACTCTGCATTCACATTCAGCAGCCTAGGACTAGCATTCCACCGAACCCATCTAATCTCCGCCCTGCTATGCCTAGAGAGCATAATACTATCTATGTACATCCCCCTCTCAACCTGATCAGTCGAAAATCAAACACCATCATTCGCACTAGCCCCAGTACTAATACTAACCTTCTCAGCATGTGAGGCAAGCACCGGACTGGCCATACTAGTAGCCTCCACACGAACACACGGCTCCGACCATCTACACAACCTTAACCTACTACAATGCTAAAAGTCCTACTTCCTACAATTATACTCCTCCCAGTCACCCTCCTATCCCCCCAAAAATTTCTATGATCTAACACCACCACACACAGCCTCCTAATCGCCTTCATTAGCCTACAATGATTAACCCCCACTCACTACCCCTCAAAAAACCTAACCCCTTGAACCGGCATTGATCAAATCTCATCTCCACTGCTAGTCCTGTCCTGCTGACTCTTACCACTTATAATCATAGCTAGCCAAAACCACCTCCAACACGAACCCCTCACACGAAAACGTACATTCATCCTAGCCCTAATCACAATTCAACCGTTCATTATCATAGCATTTTCAGCCACAGAGCTCATACTATTCTATATCTCATTCGAAGCAACCCTAATTCCAACCCTAATCCTGATCACGCGATGAGGAAGCCAGCCAGAACGATTAAGTGCTGGCATCTACCTACTATTCTACACACTAGCTAGCTCCCTACCCCTCCTAATTGCAATCCTATACCTACACACGAAAACCGGCTCCCTATATCTCCCCGCATTCAAGCTAACCCACCCCACCCTCACATCCTCATGAACAAGCCTGTTCACCAGCCTAGCACTCCTGATGGCCTTTATAGTAAAAGCTCCTTTATATGGTCTTCACCTATGACTCCCCAAAGCCCATGTAGAGGCCCCTATTGCAGGCTCAATACTACTCGCTGCTTTACTGCTAAAGCTAGGAGGTTATGGCATCATGCGAATTACCCCCCTTATAACCCCCCTGTCAAACCACCTACACTACCCCTTCCTCGCCCTAGCCCTATGAGGCGCACTAATAACCAGCTCCATTTGCTTACGCCAAACAGACTTAAAATCCCTCATTGCCTACTCCTCCGTAAGCCATATGGGGCTAGTTATCGCCGCAAGCATAATTCAAACCCACTGATCATTCTCAGGAGCCATAATTCTAATAATCTCCCACGGATTAACCTCCTCCATACTATTCTGCTTAGCGAACACAAACTACGAACGAACACACAGCCGAATCCTAATCCTCACACGAGGATTACAACCCTTACTACCACTTATAGGCTCATGATGACTCTTAGCAAACCTGACAAATATAGCACTACCCCCAACAACCAATCTCATAGCAGAGCTAACAATCATAGTTACACTATTCAATTGATCTACCCCTACAATTATCCTAACCGGAACTACAACCCTACTAACCGCATCCTACACCCTGTACATACTCCTAATAACTCAACGGGGTATTCTCCCAACCCACATTACATCTACCCAAAATTCTAGCACACGAGAACACCTCCTTATAGCCCTCCACATCATCCCATTACTTCTTCTAATCCTAAAACCAGAGCTAATCTCCGGAACACCCTTATGCAGGTATAGTTTAACTCAAACATTAGACTGTGATTCTAAAAATAGAAGTTCAACTCTTCTTACCTGCCAAGGGGCGGTCCAAACAGCAAGAACTGCTAACTCTCGCATCCGAGTCTAAAACCTCGGCCCCCTTAACTTTTAAAGGATAAAAGCAATCCACTGGTCTTAGGAACCACCCATCTTGGTGCAACTCCAAGTAAAAGTAATGGAGACAGCACTACTCCTCAACACCCTCATCCTACTCACCCTCACAACCCTATTAACCCCAATTATTCTTCCCCTATTCCTAAAAACTTTCTCAAACACCCCAGCAACCATTACCCAAACCGTCAAGACCGCCTTTCTAATCAGCCTAGCACCAATAACTGTCTTCACCTATTCAGGAATAGAAAGTATAACCTCCTACTGAGAATGAAAATTCCTTATAAACTTTAAACTCCCCCTGACCCTAAAAATAGACCTATACTCCATAACCTTCCTCCCCATCGCATTATTCGTAACCTGGTCAATCCTAGAATTCGCAACATGATACATAGCCTCAGAACCCTACACCGCAAAATTCTCCACCTACCTTTTAATCTTCCTAATCGCCATACTCACACTAATCATCGCAAACAACATGTTCCTCCTATTCATTGGATGAGAAGGAGTAGGAATCATATCCTTCCTTCTCATCAGCTGATGACAAGGACGAGCCGAAGCCAATACAGCTGCCCTACAAGCCGTAATCTACAACCGAATCGGTGACATCGGCCTTATCCTAAGTATAGCATGACTAGCCTCCACACTAAATACATGAGAGATCCAACAAGCCACCAGCCCCTGCCAAACCCCCATCCTCCCCCTCCTAGGCCTCATTCTAGCAGCTACAGGAAAATCAGCCCAATTTGGCCTCCACCCATGACTTCCCGCAGCAATAGAAGGCCCAACTCCTGTCTCCGCATTACTCCACTCCAGCACAATAGTGGTCGCCGGAATCTTCCTACTCATCCGTACCCACCCCCTCCTAACCACAAACAAAACAGCCCTGACCCTATGCCTATGCCTAGGCGCCCTTTCAACCCTCTTTGCCGCTACATGCGCCCTCACCCAAAACGACATCAAAAAAATCATTGCCTTCTCCACATCAAGCCAACTAGGCCTAATGATAGTAACCATCGGCCTTGACCTCCCACAACTAGCCTTCCTACACATTTCAACCCACGCTTTCTTCAAAGCCATGCTATTCCTATGCTCCGGACTAATCATCCACAGCCTAAACGGTGAACAAGATATCCGAAAAATGGGCCACCTACAAAAAACCCTCCCAACAACCACCTCCTGCCTAACTATTGGCAACCTAGCCCTAATGGGCACACCCTTCCTAGCAGGCTTCTACTCAAAAGACCTAATCATTGAAAACCTGAACACCTCTTACCTTAACACCTGAGCCCTACTCCTCACACTACTAGCTACCTCATTCACAGCAACTTACAGCCTACGCATAACTCTTCTAGTCCAAGCAGGATCCAACCGGACCCCCACAATCCTCCCCCTAGACGAGAACAACCCCCTAGCCATCCGCCCTATTACTCGACTTGCCCTAGGCAGCATCACAGCAGGGCTACTCATTTCATCCTACATCGTACCCGCAAAAACACCGCCAATAACCATACCCCTTATCACAAAAGTCGCTGCCATCACAGCCACAATCCTAGGAGTCATCCTGGCCCTAGAACTCTCCAACATATACACCCTAACCCCTAAACAAAACCCCCTCTCAAACTTCTCATCCTCACTAGGCTATTTCAACCCACTAGCCCACCGACTTCACTCTACAAGCCTACTAAACAAAGGACAAAAAATTGCCTCCCACCTAATCGATATATCCTGATACAAAAAAATGGGCCCCGAAGGCCTTGCTAACCTCCACCTAGCAGCAAGCAAAGCCACAACCACAATGCACACCGGCATGATCAAAACCTACCTAGGAACATTCGCCCTCTCAATCCTGCTCATCCTACTAATATAACCCAACAATCAATGGCCCCCAATATCCGAAAATCTCACCCCCTACTAAAAATAATCAACAACTCCCTAATCGACCTCCCCGCCCCATCAAACATCTCCGCCTGATGAAACTTTGGATCCCTACTAGCAATCTGCCTTATAACCCAAATCCTCACTGGCCTCCTACTAGCCATACACTACACCGCAGACACTACCCTCGCCTTCTCCTCCGTAGCTCACACATGCCGGAACGTCCAGTACGGCTGACTAATCCGCAACCTACACGCAAACGGCGCCTCATTCTTCTTCATCTGCATCTACCTCCACATTGGCCGCGGCCTCTACTACGGCTCATACCTTTATAAAGAAACCTGAAACACAGGAATTATCCTCCTACTAGTGCTTATAGCAACTGCTTTCGTAGGGTATGTTCTCCCATGAGGACAAATATCATTCTGAGGTGCTACCGTCATCACTAACTTATTCTCAGCCATCCCATACATCGGACAAACCCTAGTAGAATGGGCCTGAGGGGGATTCTCAGTTGACAACCCAACCTTAACACGATTCTTCGCCTTACACTTCCTGCTACCATTCGCAATCGCAGGTCTTACCGTAATCCATCTCACCTTCCTCCACGAATCCGGCTCAAACAACCCCCTAGGACTCACATCTGACTGCGACAAAATCCCCTTCCACCCCTACTTCTCCCTAAAAGATATCCTAGGTTTCTCGTGCATATTCATCCCCCTCCTAACACTCGTCTTTTTCCACCCTAACCTCCTAGGGGACCCTGAAAACTTCACACCAGCGAACCCCCTGGTCACCCCCCCACACATTAAGCCCGAGTGATACTTCCTATTTGCATATGCCATCCTACGCTCAATCCCCAACAAACTCGGAGGAGTCCTCGCACTAGCAGCCTCAGTACTAATTCTCTTCCTCATCCCCTTTCTACACAAATCCAAGCAACGATCAATAACATTCCGCCCCCTCTCTCAACTCCTATTCTGATCCTTAACTGCCAACCTCCTAATCTTAACATGAGTAGGCAGTCAACCAGTAGAACACCCATTCATCATCATTGGGCAACTAGCCTCCCTCACCTATTTCGCTACCCTCCTCCTCCTCTTCCCGATCATCGGGGCCCTAGAAAATAAAATACTCTACCACTAAAATACTCTAATAGTTTACAACAAAACATTGGTCTTGTAAGCCAAAGATTGAAGACCCCAACCTTCTTAGAGTGACTCAGAAAAAAAGGACTCAAACCTCTATCTCCGGCTCCCAAAGCCGGTATTTTCCAATAAACTATTTTCTGAACCCCCTAAACCGCCCGAATCGCCCCCCGAGACAACCCCCGCACAAGCTCCAACACAACAAACAACGTCAACAATAACCCTCACCCAGCCACTAAAAACAACCCCACACCATGAGAATAAAACATAGCCACACCGCTGAAATCTAACCGCACAAAAAACACCCCCTCCCCATCAACAGTGCTCACCACAACCTTTCAAAACTCAACAAACCCTCCAAAAACAACCACCACAAGCACCAACAAAATAAAACCCAACCCATACCCCACCACCCGCCAATCCCCCCAAGCCCCGGGAAACGGGTCCGCCGCCAGCGACACCGAATAAACAAAAACCACCAACATTCCACCCAAATACACCATAAACAGTACCAAGGATACAAAAGACGCCCCTAAACTTAACAACCACCCACACCCCGCTACCGACCCCATCACCAACCCTACTACCCCATAGTACGGAGAAGGATTGGACGCCACAGCTAAAGCCCCCAACACAAAACTAAACCCAAGAAAAATTACAAAATAAGTCATATATTCCCACTTGGACTCTAACCAAGACCTATGGCTTGAAAAACCATTGTTGTTCTCAACTACAGGAAC